TTCCACCAAGAACGTTTTCTGAAACTTTTTGACCCCCGAATTTGGAGTATCCTCCTTGCGGGTTCACCAAGCAAGCGATCTTTCACGAGCAAAGTTGTAGTACTGGTTAAGGGTGTAGTACTGATTCTAGTAGCGGTCCTTATATCTCGTATGCACCATCAAACTATGGTCGAAAGAAAAAATCTCTATTTGAGGGGGCTTCTTCCTCTACCTATGAATTCCATGGGACCCAGAAATGATACATTGTTTCGGTCTTCCCATAAGTTGGTTGTTTCGCTTCTGTCTCTTCCAAAAGGGAAAAAGATCTCTGAGAGTTGTTTCATGGATCCGAAAGGGAGTCCTTGGGTTCTCCCAATAACTCAAAAGTGTATCATGCCGGAATCGAACTGGGGTTCGCGGTGGTGGAGGAACGGGATTGGAAAAAATAGGGATTCTAGTTGGAAGATATCGAAAGACACCGTAGCTGGAATTGAGATCTCATTCAAAGAGAAAGATATCCAGTATCTGGAGTTTCTTTTTGTATCCTATACGACGGATGATCCGATCGGCAGGGACCACGATTGGAACTGGTTTGATGGCCTTTCTCCGAGGAAGAAGGGAAACAGAATCAACTTGAATTCGGGACAGCTATTCGAAATCTTAGTGAAACACTGGATTTGTTATCTCATGCCTGCTTTTTGTGAAAAAAGACCAATGGAAGGGGAGGGTTTCTTCAAACAACAGGGATCGTATTTTTTGAGGAAGGTATCGAGAGAGAATTGGATTTGGTTAGACAATGGGTGGTTGGGAAACAAGGATCGGTTTTTTAGCAAGGTAGGGAATGTATCGTCAAATATTCACTCTGATTCCACAAGATCTCGTTTCGTTCAAGGAACGGATTCTAGCCAATTGAAAGGATCTTCGAATCAATCCAGAGATGCTTTCGATTCCATTAGTAATGAGGATTCGGAATCTCACACATTGATCAATCAAAGAGAGATTCAACAACTCAAAGAAAGATCGATTCTTTTGGATTGGGATCCTTCCTTTCTTCAAACGGAACGAACCGAGATAGAATCAGACCGATTCCCGAAAAGCCTTTCTGGAGATTCCTCAATGTCCCGGCTATTCGAGGAACGTGAGAAGCAGATGATTCGGCATCTGCTTCCGGAAGAAATCGAAGAATTTCTTGGGAATCCTACAAGATCAATTCGTTCTTTTTTCTCTGACAGATGGTCCGAACTTCATCTGGGTTCGAATCCTACTGAGAGGTCCGATCCTAAATTGTTGAAGAAACAACACGAGGTTTCTTTTGTCTCTTCCAGGCGATCCGAACAGAAAGAAATAGTGGATCTATGCAAGATCATTCCGTATTTACAAAAGACCATCTCAATTCATCCTCTTTCATCAGATCCGGGATGTGAAATGGTTCCGAAGGATGAACCGGATATGGACAGTTCCAATAAGATTTCATTCTTGACCCAAAATCCATTTTTTGATTTCTTTCATCTATTCCATGACCGGAGCAGGGTGGGGTACACGTTACACCACGATTTTGAATCAGAAGAGAGATTTTTCAAAATAGCAGATCTACTCATTCTCTCAATCACCAAGCCGGATCTGGTGTATAAAAGGGTATTTTTTCCTTTTTCTGAGGCGCAGAGGCGTTTTCAATTTCAAGGAGTGTTCGATCGATATCATCATCATCGAGATCGCTTACGTATTCATCGATTTCGCTATCGATTCCGTATTCATCTGAATCGATTCCGTATTCATCGATCTCGATTCCGTATTCATCTGACTCGATTCCGTATTCATCTGACTCAATTCCGTATTTCTCTGAATCGAGATCGATTCTGGATTCCTCTGAATCGATTCCGTCTTCATCTGAATCGATTCTGTAGTCATCTGACTCGATTCCGTCTTCATTTGAATCGATTCTGTAGTCATCTGAATCGATTCTGTAGTCATCTGAATCGATTCTGTAGTCATCTGAATCGATTCTGTAGTCATCTGAATCGATTCCGTATGAATCCGACTCAATATTTGATTGATTGGGCCGAGTTTATGGTCAAACTGTCGAAGTCACATCCCTTTTTGACGAAGTCCCCTCGTTTCCTTTTGTCAAAGGCATCTTTATTTTTGTCGAATTCACTTCCCTTTTGGTCGAAGTCACTTCTCTTCTTTTTGTCGAAGTCACTTCTCTTTTTGTCCTTTTTGTCGAAGTCACTTCCTTTTTTCTTTTTGAGTATCGGAAGTCCCCCCATTCCTGGGTCTGAGATCCCCATCTATATCTATGAATTGAAAGGGCCGAATGCTCCACTCTGCTTGGATGATCATGATCCTTCCAAAAAATCGAAATTCTCGATCAATGGAGGCACACTCTCACCCTTTTTGTTCAATAAGACAAAATGGATGATTGACTCATTCCCTACTCGAAAGAATTGCAGGAACAATTTGGATAACACGGATTCCTATTTCTCAATGATATCCCACGATCGAGACAATTGGCTGAATCCCGTGAAACCATTTCATCGAAGTTCCTTGATATCTTCTTTTTCTAAAGCCAATCGACTTCGATTCTTGAATAATCCACATCACTTCTGGTTCTATTGTAACAAAAAATTCCCTTTTTCTGTGGAAAAGGCCCTTCTCAAGAATTCGGATCTTACGTATGGACAATTCCTCAATATCTTGTTCATTCGCAACAAAAGATTTTCTTTGTGCGTCGGTAAAAAAAAACATGTTTTTTTGGAGCGAGATACGATTTCACCAATCGAGTCACAGGTATCTAAGATATTCATCCCTAAGGATTTGCCACAAAGTGGTGACGAAACGTCTAACTTGTACAAATCTTTCCATTGTCCAATTCGATCCGATCCATTTGGTGGTAGAGCTATTTATTCGATCGCAGACATTTCTGGAACACCGCTAACAGAGGAACAAATAGTCCATTTTGAAAGAACGGATTGTCCACCTCTTTCAGATATGAATCTATCTGATTCCGAAGGGAAGCAGTATCTCAATTTCAATTCAAACATGGGTTTGATTCACACTTCCTGGGCTGAGAAATCCAAAAAGCGGAAAAAACGGAGTCTTAGGGTTAAGAAACGGGAGATGGATAGAACCCTTCAACGAGAGCGTGCTTTTTCAAATCTCTCAAAATGGCATCTGTTCCAACCATATATACCGTGGTTCTTTACTTTGACAGGGTTCAAATATCTCAAATTCGCCCTTTTAGATCCTTTTTCAAACCTATTGTGCAGTCACATATTTTTTTTTCAGGATATTCTGGAGACATCATGGTGGATTCTTCAGACAAAATTGTGGGCGATTCTTTCAAAATGGAATCTCAGTGAGATTTCGAGTCATTGTTTACAGATTCGTCTTCGGTCCGCAGCAATGATTCATCGAAATAATGAGTCACCCCTATGGCTGAGATCATCAAATGCTCGGGAGTTGCTCATCCTTTTCGTTCTTCTTGTTGCTGGATATCTCGTGAATACACATCTTCTCTTTGTTTCCCGAGCCTCTAGTGAGTTACAGACGGATTTCAAAAAGATCAAATCGTTGCTGATTCCCTCATACATCATTGAGTTGCGACAACTTCTGGATAGGTATCCTACATCTGAGCAAAATTCTTTCTGGTTAACGAATCTCTTTCTAGTTGCTCTGGAACAATTCGTCTATTTTCTAGAAGCAATATGGGGTTCTGCTTTTAACATGCTATTGGGTGGCGGTCCCGCTTATGGGTTCAAATCCATAGGTTCTAAGAAGAAATTTTGGAATAGCAATCTCATCGGTATCATGGATTTCCTAAGGATCATACCAAATCCCTTCAATCGAATCACTTTTTCGAGAAATACGAGACATCTAAGTCGTCCAAGTAAAGAGATCTATTCATTGCTAAGAAAAAACGTGAACGTTGAGTGGATTGATGATCAAATAGAATCCTGGGTCGCGAACAGTGATTTGATTGAGGATGAAGAAAGAGAATTCTTGGTTCAGTTCTCCACCTTAACGACAGAAAAAAGGATGGATCAAATGCTATTGAGTCTGACTCATAGTGATGGTTTATCAAAGAATGACTCTAGTTATCAAATGGTTGAACAACTGGGATCAATTTACTTACGATACGTAGTTGACATTCATCAAAAGGATCTAATGAATTATGAGTTCAATAGATCCTGTTTAGCCGAAAGACGGATATTCCTTGCTCATTTTCAGACAATCACTTATTCACAAACCTCGTGTGGGGCTAATTTACGATCTCATGGAAACCCCTTTTCGCTCCGCTTAGCCCTATCCCCCTCTAGGGGTATTTTAGTGATAGGTTCGATAGGAACTGGACGATCCTATTTGGTCAAATCCCTCGCGACAAACTCCTCTGTTCCTTTCATTACGGTAGTTCCGAACAAGTTCCTGGATGACATGTTTTATCAGATCGATCCTTATGAGAGTGATAGTGACGTTGAGGATCTTTTTGATGATTCTAGTGATAGTGATGATAGTGACGCTATTGATATTGATGAGAGTGACGCTATTGATATTGATGAGAGTGACGATAGCGATAGCGATGATGACCTTGATATAGATGATATAGAGCTGCTAAATGAGCTAACTATGGATAGGGATAGACTCCTACTAGAGCGATTTAGTATCCTCCTTCCATTCGAAGTAGCAAAAGCAATGTCCCCTTGCATACTATGGATTCCAAACATTCATGATCTGTCTGTGCGTGCGTCGAATGCCTTATCCCTCGGTCTATTAGTGAACTCTCTCTCCAGGGATTGTGAAAGATGCTCCACTAGCAATATCCTTGTTATTGCTTCGACTCATATTCCCAAAAAAGTGGATCCCGTTCTAATAGCTCCGAATAAATTAAATACATGCCTTAAGCTACGAAGGCTTCTTATTCCACAACAACGAAAGCACTTTTTCACTCTTTCATATACTAGTGGATTTCACTTGGAAAAGAAACTGTCCCATCCTAATGGATTCAGGTCCATAACCCTGGGTTCCAGTGTACAAGATCTTGTAGCACTTACCAATGAGGCCCTATCCATTAGTATTGCACAGAAGAAATCCATTATAGACACTCATACAATTCGCTCCGCTCTTCATAGACAAACTTGGAATTTGCGAGCGAAGGTAAGACCGGTTCAGGATCATGGGATCCTTTTCTATCAGATAGGAAGGGCTGTTGCACAAAATGTACTTCTAAGTAATGGCTCCATAGATCCTATATCTATCTATCTGAAGACGAGATTCCCTAAGGAAGGGGGTTCTTATTTGTACAACTGGTACTTCGAGCTTGCAACGAGCATGAAGAAATTAACGATACTTCTTTATCTTTTGAGTTGTTCTGCCGGATCGGTCGCTCAGGATCTTTGGTCTCTACCCGGACCCGATGAAAAAAATGGGATCACTTCTTATTTGGTTGAGACTGATTCTGCTCTAGTTCGTGGCCTATTAGAAGTATTCGAAGGAGAGGGCACTCTATCCTCTCGGACCGAAAAAGATGGCAGTCAGTTTGATAATGATCGAGTGACATTGCTTCTTCGGTCCGAAGGAAGGAATCCCTTAGATATGATGCAAAATGGATTTTGTTCTAGCGTTGATCCGAAATTTCTCTATGAAAACGACGAATCGGAGTTTGAATTGGAAGAAGGGGTTCCATTTAGAGAAAGAGACCTCGCCCCGGAACAGATAGAGGAGGATTTCTTCAATGACATAGTTTGGGCTCCTAGAATATGGTACCCCGATCGATTTGGTTGGATCGAAAGTCCCAATGAATTGGGATTTCCCTATTGGGCCAGGTCATTTTTGGGCACGCGGATCATTTCTCATCAAGAGAATGATTCGGAAGAGAATGATTCGGAGTTCTTGCAGAGTGGAACCATGCAGTACCAGACACGAGATCGATTTTCCAAAGACCAAGTCTTTTTTCAATTTCAAATAAGCCAATTTCTTTGGGACCCTGCGAATCCATTCTTTTTCGATGCGCCCGTGTTTTCACGTCGAGAATTCTTTGCAGATCAAGAGATGGCAAAGGGGCTTCTTACTTCCCTAACAAGTCCTCCTAAATCGCTGTCTCAAAACTGGTTCAGCAAGAATACGCAAGAAAATAACTTCGAATTGTTGATTCATCGCCAGAGATGTCAGAGAACCAATAGTTCATTATCTAATGGGTCTTTCCGTTCTAATATTCTATCCGAGAGTTATCAGTATTTATCAAATCTGTTCCTATCTAACGGAACGCTAGTGGATCAAATGACAAAGACATTGTTGAGAAAGAGATGGCTTTTCCCGGATGAGATGAACCATTTGATTCATTTAACAGGAGAAAAATTTCCCATTCCTTAGCCGGAAAGATATGTGGCCATGAAAGGGGGATTAAGTGGAACAAAATGGACCGGTTGGTAGAGTCGTGGAAATACTTGTTTCTTTCCTATTTTTTGCCTTAGCTACATGGAACTGCTACTGTGGAAACATGGAAGAATGGAAATCTTAGATCAAAACACGATGTCTGTATGGATGGTATGCCCTGCCTAAACAAGAATTCTGGAACGGTGAACAACCAGAGCCTATTACTATTACTCAGACTCACTCCATTACATCAAAAAATTTCCATTAATGAACCATGGAAATCCGTTGGAAAATCAAAAATATGCATGTCCGATGAAAGGGTTGTTGCTATCTGCTCCAATAACGAATCATTGGTTTCACTGAATAACTCAAAAATGCACGGAATAACTAAAGAAAATAGATAGACCTTTCTCTTCGTCTCCGGTCGATGGATCTTATCATATCAATTGGAAGATCTCCTATATGGCTAAGAAACATTCCAGTTGACCGAGTCTAATTCGCATTGTTTTGTTCCGAAGGCAAGATATTCACGGGGCCGATTCGTCCGATTCAGATATTCACGACCAAGAGGTACTGGATTCTCTTTCGGATAGGCCCCGAAAGGGGAAGAGAAGGCTGGAATGCCAACGGACGTCTATTATCGAATTCACCTGACCCGAGAGTACCCATTTTTTTGGGGAACGTCCAGCGCCAAAGTCACTGACTGGGTAAGGCGCCAATCCAATCCCTCAAACGGTGTACTTTCTAGGTTACGGGCGGGCATTTTCGATTTTCCCAGAGGTTTTTATTGTATCAATCTACCCCTGTGTGCTTCCTGTTGAAGTCTCTACTCGGGGGGTGGGTGCAGGGCGGACGATTTCAAAGCGAACTCCCCATTCATTCCATTAGATAGAGAAGATCTCCAAGATTTCGTGATCCGCTGCCGAACTTATTCCAATTCCAACAGCTCGGACTCGGGTCGTGGGGCTCTCCGGAATACTTCGTATCAACGGAAACTCGGTCTATCAATTCAATATGGATTCGATCCGAGATCTCTGAATATTGTTGAGAATGCTCATTGAATGAGCATTCTCAAAATTATGCCTTGAAGAGGACTCGAACCTCCACGCTCTTTAGCACGAGATTTTGAGTCTCGCGTGTCTACCATTTCAC